GACGAAGAGAAAAGTATATCTATTTTATTTCGTTATTCAGTTAAACTTAAACCAACGATTCGTTATTGGAGCAGATAGCAACAACCGTTTCATCCGGGAAAAGCCATCTTTTTCGCAACAATGTCTTTGTCATTTGATCCAATAGCCTTCCGTTAGATAGGAACAAATTGGATAAATACTGATAACTCTCGAATGGAGTATTAGAACGGAAAAATCCATTAGATAATGAACTATTGGTTCTAAGCCATCTCTGGCGATGAATCAACAATTCGAAGTGCTTTTCTTGCGTATTCTTGATAAACCAGCGTTTATATATTGATGTGGGGGGATCCGCTTGGGAAATAAGAAGCCCCTTTGACATCTCTTCATCTGCAAAGAATTCTCGATGTGAAAACACAGAGACAAAGGGCCGATCTTTGAATAGGAAAAAGAGTGGATCCGCAGGGTCCCAAATGAATTGGCTTATTCGAAAAAAGCTTTGTTCTTTGGAAGATCTATCTCGTGTCTGGTACTGCATGGTTCCACTCTGCAAGAACTCCGAATCATTCTCTGGAAGCTCATCCTTTTCATCATAAATGATCCGCTTGCCCCGAAATGACCTGGCCCAATAGGGAAATCCCAATTCATTGGGCTTTTCGATACAATCAAATAGAAAGCCCCAAGGGCGCCATATTCTAGGAGCCCAAACTATGTGATTGAATAAGTCCTCCTCTATCTGTTGCGGGTCGAGGACTCCTTCTCCTTCCCCCTCTTCAAACTCCGATTCGTATTTTTCATGGAGAAATATCTGATCAACGATAGAACAAGATCCATTTTGCATCATATCTAAGGGATTCCTTGGTTTGGGCCGAAGAAGCAATGTCACTCGATCATTATCAAACTGACTGGAATCTTTTTCTGTCCGCGAGGATCCCACCAGAGCGCCTTCTACTTCTAATAGGCCCTGAACTAGATCAGAATCATTCTCAACAAGTCCATAAGAAGTGATCCCATTTTTTTCATCGGGTCCGGGTAGAGACAAAAGGTCTTGAGCGATCGATCCGGCAGAACAACTCAAAAGATAAAGAAGGATCGTTAATTTCTTCATGCTCGTTCCAAGTTCGAAGTAACATTTGTACAAATAAGAATCCCCTTCGTTACATGATTTCTTCTTCATATAGATAGATATAGGATCTATGGGGCAATTACTTAGAAGTACATTTTGTGCAACAGCCCTTCCTATCTGATAGAAAAGGATCCCATGATCCTGAACCGATCTTACCTGGGAGCGCAAATCCCAAGTTTGTCTATGAAGAGCAGAGCTAATTGTATTAGTGTCTAGAATTGATTTCTTCTGTGTAATACTAATCGATAGGGCCTCATTGGTAAGTGCTACAAGATCTCGTACATTGGAACCCATGGTTATGGACCTGAATTCATTAGTATGGAACATTTTCTTTTTCTTTTCCAAGTGAAATCCCCTAGTATACGAAAGGGTGAAAAAGCGCTTTCGTTGTTGTGGAATAAGAAGCCTTCGTATCTTAATGCATGTATTTAATTTATTCGGAGCTATTAGAGCGGGATCCACTTTTTTGGGAATATGAGTCGAAGCAATAACAAGAATATTTTGAGTGGAACATCTTTCACAATCCCTGGAGAGATCGTTCGCTAATAGACCGAGGGATAAGTAATTCGACTCATTCACATCCAGATCATGAATGTTTGGAATCCCTATTATGCAAGGAGACATTGCTTTTGCTAATTCGAATTGAAGGGTGATATAAAATCGGTCTATTTCCGGCATCATATCCATAGTTAGCGCATTCATCCTAGTTAGAAGCTCCAGCTCCGTATCAAGGTCACGATCAATATCGTCACTATCCTCAATATCGTCACTATCCTCAATATCGATATCATCAATAAGAAAACCTTTAGGCTTGTTATCCAGGAACTTGTTCAGAAATACTGTAATGAAAGGAACATAGGAGTTTGCCGCTAGGTATTTGACCAAATAGGATCGTCCAGTTCCTATAGAACCTATCACTAAAATACCCCTAGAGGGGGATAGGGCTAAGCGGAGCGAAAAGGGTTTTCCATGAGATGGGAAATGAAAACTATTAGCCCCACACGAGTTTTGTGAATAAGTGATTGTCTGATAATGAGCAAGGAATATCCGCCTTTCTGCTAAACAGAATGTATTGAACTCATAATTCATTAGATACTTTTTATGAATGTCAACTAAGTATCGTAAGTAAATTGCTCCCGGTTGTTCAATCATTTGATAACCAGAGTCATTCTTTGATAAATGATCACTATGAGTCAAACTCAATAGAATTTGATCAATCCTTTTTTCTGTCGTTAAGGTGGAAAACTGAACCAAGAATTCTCTTTCTTTATCATCAATCGAATCACTGTTCGCGACCCAGGATTCTATTTTATCACCAATCCAATCAACGTTCACATTTTTTCTTTTTCTTATCAATGAATAGATCTCTTTACTTGTATGACTTAGATGTCTCGT